ACACGAATATTCTTCCATAGCGGGTATTCAAGAATCCGTCAATGAAATTTTAATGAATTTGAAAGAAATTATATTGAAAAGCAATCTATATGGACCTTGTAGCGGGTTGATTTGGGTACAAGGTCCTAGAGATGTAACTGCTCGTGATATCATGGTAGCTCCTTATGTGGAAATCATTGATAATACACAACATATAGCTAGCTTGACGAAAAGAATTGATTTATATATGAAATTAGAAATTCAGAAAAACCGCGGTTATCAAATAAAAAGTCCAAAAAATACCTTACAAGATGGAAGTTATCCTACAGATGCTGTATTCATGCCTGTTCGAAATGCCAATTATAATATTTATTCTTATTTGGATAGGGTTGCAAGAGAAGAGATACTTTTTTTTGAAATATGGACAAATGGAAGTTTAACTCCTAAAGAAGCACTTCATGAAGCTTCACGGAAGTTGGTTGATTTATTTAGTCCCTTTTTAAATACAGAAGAAGAAAACGTCTATTTAGACGAAAATCAACACAAGATTAATTTACCACTTTTTACCTTTCATGAAAACGTAGAGAAATGCAAAAAAAAAAAAAGACTTTCATTTGATTTTGATTGACGAATTAGGATTGCCTCCCAGAATCTATAATTGCCTCAAAAGAAAAAATTTTCCTTATACAGTATCATCGTATCGTTAACGATCTTTTGAATTATATATAATAATAAGAATCTAATTTTATCCTAAAAACCAGTGGAGGTAACAAAAATGCCACTTTTTCATAGTATTAGTAATAAAAATAAGATTAGGATTCCAAAAGTGCCTGTTGTTCTGTCAGAAGACCAAGAAGAAGAAGAAATCGACTTCGAAGAAATCGAAATCGAAAAAGAAATGGCAATCGAAAAGGAAGAAGAAAAAGTGAAAGTACGTTGGATTAACTTACACAAGTTTCTTTTTGAAGCTGGGATTGTTTTTTTAAGCGAAAAGCTTAATAGGAAAAAAGGTAAAATCATATTAGGTCTTATTACTTATCTAGCGATATTACATCCTATCGGAGAGTTGCATTTGTTTCTAAACAACTGCGTTTCCGGGTGCCTACGAACAGCTGTTACAATGCACGATGCAATCCAACAGCTGCCAAGACCCGGACATACAGTAGGATGTGGAATGACTGCTTCAGTAGGATCGCTTATCCTCGTTTCAGGACACGAACGCCTAGCGCAGCCTCACGCTAGGATCTTGATTCAGAAACCTAAATTAAAATTTCCAATTAAAAGAAAGAAAAAGAATCCTAATAAAAGAATTATTATCGGTAAAAGGGGTAAAAAGAAAACAGAAAGAATCCTGAAAAGAATCCTGAAAAGAATCCTGAAAAGAATCCTGAAAAGAATCCTGAAAAGAATCCTGAAAAGAATCCTAATCCTATTAATCCTATTAATCCGAATAATCCTTAAAAGAAAGAAAAAGAATCCTAATAAAAGAATATCATTATCGGTAAAAGGGGTAAAAAGAAAAGAAAGAATCTTAGGCGCTACTTTGATGTTCACGAGGCCAAAAAGCAGTTTGATATTCTTACTGAATACTTCCACGAGATTTTTGTAGAAAAAACAGGGCAATCCTACGATATTATACAAAAAGACCTGCAAGAAAATGTTGTGATGTCAGCAAAGGAAGCCCAAGATTATGGAATTATTGATCGTCTTACGACAGATTTTAAAATGCAATCTTTGTTACACAAAGCTTTCTTACCAAATCTAGATGATAATTTCGAAGAAAATCGAGATGATACTCCAGGATGGAGATAGGGGGTATTTATTTTAGATATCAAATTCATATTAGAAAAGCTGTGTTTTTTAGCAGTGTGGAGTGGGAGAGCAACTGGAATGTCCCCTTTTGTGGCTATTTTTCGGATAGTGTTTACTAATTTCTCCATAAAAGAGGTAGTGGTTTATATGACAACACTATTTTAAGTTACTTGTGTTCTGAATTTTCTTTACGTTTTGTTGTACGCTATCTTTGGAACTGCATAAGATAAGATAGAAAATTTGTAGTCAACAAGTAATTAATTTAGCAGAATCAAAGTTAAAATACGAAGAATAGGGTTTTCTTTGGTGGCAGCGGATAATTCTATTTTGACTAATATTCTTAATTAGTAATTAAGAATATTAGTCAAAAGAGTGCATTTTTTTTGAGGGAAATTATCTATGATCTATATATTATCGTAATATAAATAGAAGATCAAAAGTATTAATAAAAAAAATGCGCAAATCGTAGATAAAATAACTGATCAGCCCAACAGTCTTAGGCATCATTTTTCCTTTTTATTTTATACGAAAAAAAGTCGTATGGAAAAAACTCGTATGGAAAAAAAGAAAAGAAGAAAAAAAAATAGCTGTAAAATATGGTTAGAGACAAAACAAACCCTGAGATTGCAGGATATTCTGATCCAACGCCAAGAACTAAAAGAGGTTTTTGTTGAGGGAAAGGACAGATGGCCCCAATACTCTTTAATTCTAGAGACGTATTTAGACTATGACTTCGAATTAATTCTCGAAGAAGAGATTGTATACCATATACAGGTATTCCCGCGAAACCAGAAATGCTAGTAAAAAAAAGGTCTCGTAGAACCGGGAAAGCAAGGACGAAAGACAGATCAGAAAAAGAATGCCTAAAAGCATAAGCACATGGACACTAAGACGTTAATTTTGGATCCAAATTCGAGATTTTCCTTATACAGTATCATCGTATCGTTAATGATCTTTTGAATTATATATAATAATAAGAATCTATTTTTTGAGTTCTATCCCTGGGTAGGGGCTAGAACTATACAATTTTATCCCAAGGACTTTGGAGGTAACAAAAATGCCACTTAAGATTACAAATGTGACTTCTTTTGAGGATCCAGAAGAACAAGAAGAAGAAATCGACTTCGAAGAAAAAGAAATCGAAGAAGAAATCGACTTCGAAGAAAAAGAAATCGAAGAAGAAGAAATCGACTTCGAAGAAAAAGAAATCGAAGAAGAAGAAATCGACTTCGAAGAAAAAGAAATCGAAGAAGAAGAAATCGACTTCGAAGAAAAAGAAATCGAAGAAGAAGAAATCGACTTCGAAGAAAAAGAAATCGAAGAAGAAGAAATCGACTTCGCAGAAATCGAAATCGAAGAAGAAGAAATCGACTTCGAAGAGGAAAAATGGAAAAAAAGAAAAGAAGAAAAAAAAATATATATAAAATATGGTTAGATACAAAACAAACCCTGAGATTGCAGGCTATTCTGATCCAACGCCAAGAACTAAAACAGGTTTTTGTTGAGGGAAAGGACGGATGGCCCCAATACTCTTTAATTCTAGAGATGTATTTAGACTATGACTTCGAATTAATTCTCGAGGAAGAGATTGTATACCATATACAGGTATTCCCGCGAAACCAGAAATGATAGTAATGGAAAGAATAAGTCAGTGAAAGACCCAGGAAAACATGCACGAAAGACAGATCAGAAAAAGAATGCCTAAGAGCATAAGCACATGGATAAGGTCACACTAAGACATCAATTTTGGATCCAAATTCGAGATTTTCCTTATACAGTATCATCGTATCGTTAATGATCTTTTGAATTATATATAATAATAAGAATCTATTTTTTGAGTTCTATCCCTGGGTAGGGGATAGAACTATACAATTTTATCCCAAGGACTTTGGAGGTAACAAAAATGCCACTTAAGATTACAAATGTGACTTCTTTTGAGGATCCAGAAGAACAAGAAGAAGAAATCGACTTCGAAGAAAAAGAAATCGAAGAAGAAGAAATCGACTTCGAAGAAAAAGAAATCGAAGAAGAAGAAATCGACTTCGAAGAAAAAGAAATCGAAGAAGAAGAAATCGACTTCGAAGAAAAAGAAATCGAAGAAGAAGAAATCGACTTCGAAGAAAAAGAAATCGAAGAAGAAGAAATCGACTTCGAAGAAAAAGAAATGAAGAAGAAGAAATCGACTTCGAAGAGGAAGAAATTGGAAAAAAAGAAAAGAAGAAAAAAAATATATTAAAAATATGGTTAGATAACAAAACAAACCCTGAGATTGCAGGCTATTCTGATCCAACGCCAAGAACTAAAACAGGTTTTTGTTGAGGGAAAGGACGATGGCCCCAAATACTCTTTAATTCTAGAGATGTATTTAGACTATGACCTCGAATTAATTCTCGAGGAAGAGATTGTATACCATATACAGGTATTCCCGCGAAACCAGAAATGATAGTAAAAAAAAGGTCTCGTAGAACCGGGAAAGCAAGGACGAAAGACAGATCAGAAAAAGAATGCCTAAAAGAATAAGCACATGGATAAGGTCACACTAAGACATCAATTTTGGATCCAAATTCGAGATTTTCCTTATACAGTATCATCGTATCGTTAATGATCTTTTGAATTATATATAATAATAAGAATCTATTTTTTGAGTTCTATCCCTGGGTAGGGGATAGAACTATACAATTTTATCCCAAGGACTTTGGAGGTAACAAAAATGCCACTTAAGATTACAAATGTGACTTCTTTTGAGGATCCAGAAGAACAAGAAGAAGAAATCGACTTCGAAGAAAAAGAAATCGAAGAAGAAGAAATCGACTTCGAAGAAGAAGAAATCGACTTCGAAGAAGAAGAAATCGACTTCGAAGAAGAAGAAATCGAAGAAGAAGAAATCGACTTCGAAGAAGAAGAAATCGAAGAAGAAGAAATCGACTTCGAAGAAGAAGAAATCGACTTCGAAGAAGAAGAAATCGACTTCGAAGAAGAAGAAATCGACTTCGAAGAAGAACAAGAAGAAGAAATCGACTTCGAAGAAGAAGAAATCGACTTCGAAGAAGAAGAAATCGACTTCGAAGAAGAAGAAATCGACTTCGAAGAAGAAGAAATCGAAGAAGAAGAAATCGACTTCGAAGAAAAAGAAATCGAAGAAGAAGAAATCGACTTTGAAGAAGAAGAAATCGAAGAAGAAGAAATCGACTTCGAAGAAGAAGAAATCGACTTCGAAGAAGAAGAAATCGAAGAAGAAGAAATCGACTTCGAAGAAGAAGAAATCGACTTCGAAGAAGAAGAAATCGACTTCGAAGAAGAAGAAATCGAAGAAGAAGAAATCGACTTCGAAGAAGAAGAAATCGACTTCGAAGAAGAAGAAATCGACTTCGAAGAAGAAGAAATCGAAGAAGAAGAAATCGACTTCGAAGAAGAAGAAATCTAATTCGAAGAAAAAGAAATCGAAGAAGAAGAAATCGACTTTGAAGAAGAAGAAATCGAAGAAGAAGAAATCGACTTCGAAGAAGAAGAAATCGACTTCGAAGAAGAAGAAATCGACTTCGAAGAAGAAGAAATCGACTTCGAAGAAGAAGAAATCGACTTCGAAGAAGAAGAAATCGACTTCGAAGAAGAAGAAATCGACTTCGAAGAAGAAGAAATCGAAGAAGAAGAAATCGAAGAAGAAGAAATCGACTTCGAAGAAGAAGAAATCGAAGAAGAAGAAATCGACTTCGAAGAGGAAGAAATGGAAAAAAAGAAAAGAAGAAAAAAAAATAAATATAAAATATGGTTAGAGACAAAACAAACCCTGAGATTGCAGGCTATTCTGATCCAACGCCAAGAACTAAAACAGGTTTTTGTTGAGGGAAAGGACGGATGGCCCCAATACTCTTTAATTCTAGAGATGTATTTAGACTATGCCTCGAATTAATTCTCGAGGAAGAGATTGTATACCATATACAGGTATTCCCGCGAAACCAGAAATGATAGTAAAAAAAGGGTCTCGTAGAACCGGGAAAGCAAGGACGAAAGACAGATCAGAAAAAGAATGCCTAAAAGAATAAGCACACGGATAAGGTCACACTAATACGTTAATTTTGGATCCAAATTCGAGATTTTCCTTATACAGTATCATCGTATCGTTAACCATTTTTTTTGTTCTATCCCTGGGTAGGGGGTAGAACTATACAATTTTATCCCAAGGACCATGGAGGTAACAAAAATGCCACTTAAGATTCCAAATGTGACTTCTTTTGAGGACCCAGAAGAACAAGAAGAAGAAATCGACTTCGAAGAAGAAGAAATCGACTTCGAAGAAGAAGAAATCGACTTCGAAGAAGAAGAAATCGACTTCGAAGAAGAAGAAATCGACTTCGAAGAAGAAAAAGAATATTGGATTAAGTTACGCAGTATGCTTTTGTACAAAAGGGTTCTTATTTTAAGAAAAGTGACTAGGAAAAGGGGATATTTCATAACATCTATTATTTTACATCTGACTATGAAAGATTATACCCAACCTGTAAATTTGCTTCTAAACAATTGCGTTGCCGGACACCTAGCAACTGCAATTGCAGTACAAGAGGCAATCCAAGGGATGCCAACAGACATAAATACAATAGTATGTGGAATGACTGCTTCAGTGGGATCTTTTGTCCTACTTTCAGGAGACATGCGCCTAGCAGAGCCTCGCGCTAGGGTGCTGATTCAGAGACCTAAATTTCGAATGAAAAGGAAAAAGAAAAAGAGGTGTGAGTTCCGTAAGTTTAAGTTCGGGCGTCGGAAGTCCATGGACGCGCTTCGTCGTATTGAGGACTACATCTGCAAGATTTATGTAGAAAAAACGGGGCAATCCTACGATATTATACAACAAGACCTGAAGAGAACGCGGTTGATGTCAGCAAAAGAAGCCCAACATTATGGAATTATTGATCGTATTATGACGGTGGATAATATTCTCTTACCAGAAGAAAATCTAGTTCCAGTGGGTATTGAGTTTACTTCTTTGTTTATTAATTAAATCTTTGTCAAAGTTCGACAAAAATCTAGATGCTAATCTAGAAGAAAATTTAAATTTTCTTCTAGATGAAAATCCGGAAGAAAATCGGATTCCCGTGGGTTTTGAGTTTCCTTCTTTGTTTATTAAATCTTTGTTAGATTTCAACAAAAATCTAGACGATAATCCAGATGGAGATAATACAGGAGACCAATAAAAAAATTCTACTGGCAAGGCTTATTTTTTTAGTAACCTGGAGTGCCAAAGCGTGCGTACTGTCCCCTTTAAGTGGCTATTTTTCTATTGATTTTTACCTCAACCCCCCCCCCAAAAAAAAAAAAAAAGATATTTTTTAACTGAATTTTGTTATCGTGCGGAACTGCATAAGATAAGATAGAAATTTGTAGTCAACAAGTAATTGGTTTATCAGAATCAAAGTCAAAATACGAAGAATAGGGTTTTCTTTGGTGGCAGCGGATAATTCTATTTTGACTAATATTCTTAATTACTAATTAAGAATATTAGTCAAAAGAGTGCATTTTTTTTGCGGGAAATTGGGCAAATAAAACGAATTTCATCTTTCATGGACGTTGCTAAGATCTTTCCATTTAGCAGCACCTTAGGATGGCATAGCCTTAAAGTGAAGGAAGTGAAAGGCGAGGTTCAAATGAATTTCGTATCGAGATTGGTTGAAAGGCTTGATGTTATGTTGCCTTTAAGGCAACCTAAGAACCTTC